TGTTGAAACTCGCTTGAACATGAATAACTCCTTTTGGTATTCTACGTCCATTCTTACGTGAACCAATACGTCCATTCCTACGTGAACCAATTCTTGGTATAGCTTTTGTCATATTTTATCGTCTCATAAATATGAGTCATAAATATACAGAAAGAAAAGATACGGAGATATCCATTTCATGTTAAAACATATCTTTTATTCTTACATGGGTCCTCCCCTTTAGAAAGTTCTTTTTTAGAAAGATTACCCTTGTCTCTGTTTATGTCTCGGATTGGAACAAATCACTATAATTCGTCCGCGCCTACGGATCAGTCGACATTTTTCACAAATTTTACGAACAGAAGTCCTTATTTTCATATTTCTTATTCCTTACCTTAATTCTGAATCTACTCTTTTGAAGAAAATAAGTTTCTTGAATATTTTTTTTAACTTCGAATTGTGTCCCCATGAAAGGAATGTTTAAAAAAATAACCTAATCGTTCGAATCTTTGTTGCGAAGTCTATAAATTATACGTCCTCTGGTTGAATCATAACGACTTACTTCAATTTTTACTCTATCTCCTGGTAGTATCCGTATAAAACTGCGCCGTATCCTCCCTGAAGCATAACCTAGAATTAGATCTTCATTATCTAAGCGGACCCGGAACATACCGTTGGGAAGTGATTCAGTAATTAAACCTTCATGAATCAATTTTTGTTCTTTCATTCCAGGTAACCCCCTTGAAGTATCAACTAATGAAGGAAGGGGTATATAACTTACTTTTCCTCTCTATTTCACAAATGGGAAGTTAGAGATAAAATTAGGATACCAGAGGAGGAGGATCACCATATATAACACAAAATTTCTCCTCCAATTCTTTCTAGTCGAGCTTCTCGATCTGTCATTATACCTCGAGAAGTAGAAAGAATTACAATTCCCATTCCACCTAAAATCTTAGGAATTCGTTGATAGTTGGAATAAATTCGTAAACCGGGTCGGCTGATACACTTTAAAACGGTTCTATATATTCCTTTCCTAGTCTTTCTATGTCGCAGGGTTGAAACCAAGAAATATTTGTTATTTTCCTGATGTTTTCGAACATTTTCAATAAAACCTTCTCGTAGAAGTATTTTAACAATGTTTTCGGTGATATTAGTAGATGCTATTCGAACCGTTCCTTTTTTATTCATGTCAGCATTTCTTATAGAAGTTATTATATCGGCAATATTGTCCCTACCCATAACGAACTATAATTTTTTGTGCTTCCTAATTTTGATATAATCAACATGTTTCCTTTTTTTTTCTTTTTTTCTTGAATTATTAAATTTTAAAAATTAAAAGTATATGCGTGAGACACAATCTATTAATTTGATCTATTTCAGATAGCCTACTATATCATAGTGTCATCTACTAGTATTTATAATACCTCGGGAGCTAATGAAACTATTTTAGTAAAATTCAACTGTCTCAATTCCCGAGCGATCGCACCAAAAACTCGAGTTCCTTTTGGATTTCCTTCTTGATCAATGACAACCGCTGCATTGTCATCATATCGTATTATCATACCGTTGTCACGTTTGAGTTCTTTACATGTACGTACAATTACAGCTCTAATGACTTCTGATCTTTCTAGAGGCATATTTGGCACTGCTTCTTTGATTACAGCAACAATAACGTCACCAATATGAGCATATCGGTGATTACCAGCTCCTATGATTCGAATACACATCAATTCTCGAGCTCCGCTGTTATCCGCTACATTCAAAAGGGTCTGAGGTTGAATCATATATTTTTTATTTGAATCTGTTATTTCAATGCAAAGTATGAAGGAAAAAAAGAAATATTGTCCGTCCAGAAAAAAATAAACCTGCGGTTGTTTTTTCATCCTCAATATCCCTTTTGTTTAGTTCTACATCCCTATCGTGAAATAACAAATTGAGTTCGTATAGGCATTTTGCACGCAGCTATTTCAATAGCTGCTCTGGCTATAGTTTCTGATACTCCGCCCATTTCATAAAGTATTCGACCCGGTTTAACAACAGATACCCAATATTCGGGGGATCCCTTTCCCGAACCCATACGTGTTTCCGTAGGTCTTACTGTAACAGGTTTGTCGGGAAATATACGTACCCATATTTTTCCACCACGACGCGCATATCGCGTCATTGCTCTCCGCCCCGCTTCTATCTGTCTAGCTGTGATCCAAGCGGGTTCAAGCGCCTGAAGAGCGTATCCGCCGAAACAAATATGATTGCCTCGACAAGATATTCCCTTCATTCTTCCTCTATGTTGTTTACGAAATCTGGTTCTTTTGGGGTTATAGTTGATGGTTGTTTCTTAATTCCATCTCTATTGCAGAACCGGACATGAGAGTTTCTTCTCATCCAGCTCCTCGCGAATGAAACGATTCAATAATATTACAGATACACATGTATAATTATAATAATTATTTATAAAATTATATTTATAATATAAAATTATATTTATAATAATTATATTTATAATAATATATAATAGTAATTTTATAATAATAATATATAATTTTATATAATTTATTATAATATATATAATTTATTATAATATATAATAAAAAATAATATATAATAAAAATAATATATAATATATAATAAAATATATAATAAAATAATAAAAAATAATAAAAAAATAATAAGTAATAAAATAATATAATTATTAATTATTAAATTATTATTAAATTATTAAATTTAAATTATTATAAGTAATAATATAAGAAATTAAATTATAAGTAATGAATGGCATTTATTGATATTTAATTTGTTACATATTTAATTTCTTACAAAGGAAGATGTATATACAAAATATACAACTGGACGTGTATATTATTAGATATAGAAAATATAAAAAATGCTTCTTTTTTTAGAATATAACATAACGTAGAATATAATGAATCCTTACCTTACCTCTATTGAATCGTGCCAAAAATTGTAATCCAATAAATAAAGGTTTCGCGGGCGAATATTTACTCTTTCATTCGTAGGGTCAGTTAATTCATGACACCTCTCAGAATAAATCAATTTTTTCTTGGTTCGTTCCGCCATCCCACCCAACGAATTATTAGGATTCGTTTTCAATAGAATCCTATGCAGTCACAGGTTTCGTCGTTCCCATAGCTTCTCCATTAATGGTTAGGCCTGAACTCTGCAATGGAGCTTCCGGCAAAATTCGTTTCCGAGTCAATCTCCTCAGTTTTTATTAACCCGAGGCTCTTTATTCTTTATTATTTTCTTTTTTTTATATTATTTTATTTATTTATATTTCATTTATTTCATTTATATATTTATATCAGTATTGATTATATCAGTATTAATGCTTTATCACACTGCCTTTTATTTTATGAGTTGATTCATAGACCATACATATTGGAATCATATATCATTGATATTTTTGTTCTCTCTTTCTATCATCCTTCCATTTATCCACATCCCTTTATTTTTGCTTCACAGCCCATAATCAGATTTCTTTTTTATGGAAAAAATTTCAGTTGCTACAACTATATGATCGATCCACCCATATAGTGACTGTTTCTTGGGATCTTGACAATACGAAGCAATAAGTTGGTTATTAATTTATATGGTTACTAAGTTCATAGTAGGGGTTAGTCCATTTTTTTTTTTTTTTTTGAATCTCAACCCTAAACTCTAAAGAAAAAACTAACGAGTCACACACTAAGCATAGCAATTATACTAAATGGTCAATCGAATTTTTATTCAACCTTATAGAATTAGAATTGTTGATTTTTGTTTGATTTAATTTAACAGAAAAAGAATGAAAGAGTTTGTAATTTTTTGTTTTATCACTAGCACTAGACAGAATGGCAAGACAAATGAGGGTCTATTATTTCTCGTTTACAAATATCCAAACTCGTTTACAAATATCCAAATTTTGATGCCTAATACTCCATAAATAGTTCGAATTGTATAGGAACAATGATCAATTTTAGCGCGAATTGTTTGTAGGGGAACCCTACCTTCTCTGATCCATTCGACACGTGCAATTTCTTTTCCGTCGATACGTCCTGCGATTTGTACTTGAATTCCTTTTGTATCTGTTTGTTCAGTTAATTCAATAGCTTTTTTCATTGACTTTCGAAACGAAACTCTATTTTTTAACTGTAAAGCTATATATTCTGCAAGAATATTTGGTTGTCCATAAGGTTTTTCAATTCTTGTGATAGCAATGTTGAGTCTCCGGTTCACAGAATGAAGTTCCTTTTGTACATTCATCTGTAATTCTTCTATTCCTCGTGTTTGGCCCTCTATTAATAAATTTGGGAATCCAATATGGATTATGACCTGGATCAAATCGATTCTTTTTTGAATTCCTATACGTGCGATTCCTTCGAAACCCGAGGATATTCTCCTATTTTTTTGTACATAGTTCTTGATACAATTCCGTATTTTTTCATCTTCCTGTAAACTCACGGAATAATTTTTTGTTTGTGCGAACCAAAAGGAACGATGACTTTGGGTTGTACCAAGTCTGAAACCAAGTGGATTTATTTTTTGTCCCATATTTTTCTATTATGTTTTCTTTCCATTCATATTTTTAAAATGATTTAGATTTTTCCTTTAATACAATTGTTATATGACAAGTGGGTTTTTTTATCGGATAACTACGTCCCCGAGCCCGAGCTCTTAACTTTTTCACAATAGCACTCCTATTGACTTCGGCTTTACTAATGAATGAATCAGCTTCGTTCAAACCCATATTATGATTAGCGTTTGCTGCTGCAGAATAAACCAATTGTAAAATTGGATAAGATGCTCGATAAGGCATGAGTTCCAGTATCATAAGTGTTTCCTCATAGGAACGTCCGCGAATCTGATCAATTACTCTTTGCGCTTTTAAAACAGACATACATATATGTTGAGCTAAAACTTTTATTTCTCTATTTTCTTCTCTACCTGAACTCCAGTTCTTTATCATAAGGTCATCCCCCACCAATGAAATGAATAAAAGAATAAGTAAGTAAATTTTTAAG